AGATATGAAAAACGTTGTGTAAGGTATGATTATAAAAAGAGGAAGAAGTCGAGCTACAAGAAAAATTCCCGCCGCTACCATAGTAGCAGCGTGGATAAGAGCCGAAATAGGAGTAGGGCCTTCCATGGCATCAGGCAACCATACATGAAGAGGGAACTGTGCCGATTTAGCAACTGCACCAGCAAACAAAAGAAAGGAACACAAAGTAACAAATAGAAAATTAACTTCATTATTATAAATCAGGTTATTGAATATTTCGAACAAATCCCTAAATTCAAAACTGCCCGTTATCCAATAAAGACCTAAAATTCCTAATAATAAACCAAAATCCCCTACGCGATTTGTTACAAACGCTTTTTGACAAGCAGTTGCCGCAATAGGTCGCGTGAACCAAAAACCTATTAATAGGTAAGAACACACTCCAACTAATTCCCAAAAAATATAAATTTGTATCAAATTAGAACTAGTAACTAATCCCAACATTGAAGTATTGAAAAAACTCAGATAAGCAAAAAATCTCAAATATCCTTGATCATGAGACATATAATTATCACTATAAAAAAGAACCAAAATTCCAACGGTAGTAATTAACATTAACATAATAGAAGTAAGTGGATCGATTAAGTAACCGAATTCTAAAGAAAAATCATTATTAATGGTCCAAGACCATACATATTGACAGATAGAACTTCTATTTATTTGCTGAATAGATAGATAGACTGAAAGAATCATAACTATACTTAACAGTAAAATACTAGGAAAAGCCCACATACGACGAAGATTTTTTGTTGGCGTTGGAAAGAGTAGAAGTCCCACTCCTATTAACATAGGAACTGGTAGTGGAATGAAAGGTATAATCCATGAATATTGATATGCATATTCCATAATAAAAAACCTTTTTATTCTTGTTTTATTCTTAATTAATTATTTCTGATTCACCGGCTCTTATGACTTTTTTAGGTTCAATAAAAAATCAAGATATGGAAAATAAAAATAAAATTTTCTCTAAATTTTTCTCAATCTTTTTTTTTTTTCAATACTTCAAATATTCAAATCAATAAGGTCAAATTGGTCAAATGATATGAATATAACCAAGTTACGATTACAAATTTTTTTATTAATATATTAAGTAAGATTTTTAGGAAGATACAAAAAAATTTCAATTAATATTACGTATTACGATAATTTATATCTATAGAGCAAGGAAAAAGAATTAGACCAAAATAGACTACTTAATACATTACTTTATTTTGATATGACTAATATAATAGTAATAATAAGATGGCCCATAACTTGACTCTAAAAAACTTTTTTTTTATTCTATACAATATCTGGAAAAGGAAATAAAAATTTGAATTGTTTGAATAATAGATGTCTTTCACATCCAACTATAGAAATGAATAACCTTTAAAATTTTTCATGGCAGTTCCAAAAAAACGTACTTCTATATCAAAAAAACGTATTCGTAAAAATATTTGGAAAAAAAGGGCATATTGGGCAGCGTTGAAAGCTTTTTCGTTAGCGAAGTCTCTTTCAACCGGGAATTCTAAAAGTTTTTTTGTACGACAAATAAATAACCAAACGCTGGATTAAATCATCTAAATCTGAAAATGGTACCCCCTTTTTTAATATATTTTCTCATTTCCGAATGGGGATTCTTATCTTCCCCATCGGTTCACTTGTCACAATAATAAATATGTTTTTTTTATTTTCTACATAAAATAAGACTAAAAAACTTTTTCGTTAGACAAGATGTTTAGACCAATATTTAATCGGTCTACTAAATCCTAAATAAAAATTTCTAAGGACCTACAAAAATTTACATAATTCCTTGGATGTCACACTATGCACTATGATCCATAAAAAGTATTTTTATGTTCATTGAATAAATGCATTTTTTAGTTTAGATTTATAAAATCTCTAAAATAAATGAGAAATTCATTTTAGAAAAATATTCAAAAATGCAAATACGAAAGAACTTTTTTTAAGTTATATGCTTAGATCGAAGTCATAATTATTTAGTTACAAGATTTCCATTTTTATAGAGTAGAAACTACGAAAATGTCCTCGGAAAAATAAAACATCTTATTATCAACAAAAGGATAATAAAGATTTTTATTGGAATCTTTCAATGCATATTTATATTGAATATTGAAACGAAACGATTTTTTTCTCATTAATTTTAATTCAAAAAAAGATTGAATTGACTCCTTCAATCTCGACGATTAACTAAAAATAGATTATTATTATTCCAAATCCCCTACGCCGCTATGGTGAAATCGGTAGACACGCTGCTCTTAGGAAGCAGTGCTAGAGCATCTCGGTTCGAGTCCGAGTGGCGGCATGGCATCTTATACAAGAGATATAATAAGTCCTATAATGAATTCAATTCTTAATTTCAATTCCGTATAAATTTGTACCCCCCCCCCCCCTTTTTATTATGATATTTTCTACTTTAGAACATATATTAACTCATATATCCTTTTCGATCGTTTCAATTGTAATTACAATTTATTTGATAAGCTTATCAGTCGATGAAATCATAGGACTATATGATTCGTCAGAAAAAGGGATGATAGCTACTTTTTTCTGTATAACAGGATTATTAGTCACTCGTTGGATTTATTCGGGCCATTTACCATTAAGTAATTTATATGAATCTTTAATTTTTCTTTCATGGAGTTTTTCCATTATTCATATGGTTCCATATGTTAAAAAACATAAAAATTATTTAAGCGCGATAACCGCGCCAACTACTCTTTTTACCCAAGGCTTTGTTACTTCAGGTCTGCTAGCAGAAATGCATCAGTCAGAAATATTAGTGCCTGCTCTCCAATCCCATTGGTTAATGATGCACGTAAGTATGATGGTATTGGGCTATGCAGCTCTTTTATGTGGATCTTTATTATCAGTAGCTCTCTTAGTCATTACATTTCGAAAAGTTCTAAGGATTTTTAGTAAAAACAATAATTTTTTAAACGAGTCTTTTTTCTTTGGAGAGATCCAATACATGAATGAAAGAAACAAAGTTTTACTAAGCACTTCTTTTTTTTCTTTTAGAAATTATTACAAGGCTCAACTGATTCAACAATTAGATCATTGGAGTTATCGTATTATTAGTTTAGGGTTTATCTTTTTAACCATAGGTATTCTTTCGGGAGCAGTATGGGCTAATGAGGCATGGGGATCCTATTGGAATTGGGACCCAAAAGAAACTTGGGCATTTATTACTTGGACCATATTTGGGATTTATTTACATACTCGAACAACTAAAAATTTTGAAAGTGCAAATTCCGCAATTGTGGCTTCTATGGGCTTTCTTATCATTTGGATATGCTATTTTGGAGTAAATTTATTAGGAATAGGGTTACATAGTTATGGTTCATTTAATTTACATTAGGATCTAATTAAATGAAAAATATCCTGACGAATACAAAGATAGAATATATACCTATATTTATATATTCTATAAATAAGAAATATTATATATTATTATATATTAAGTAAGAATATAAAATAAGAAATAAACTGTCGAGAACCATTTGAATCACTACACTACTTGATTCAAATGGTTCTCACAAAGGCCAAATCCATCTGGTTACAATTCCAATTCATTTTTACTTAACTTAAAACTTAAGAGAAAATCCCACTTAAGCTTAAGAGAAAAAAGACTTCTTTCTCATTGTACAACGAGCAATATCCAAACAAATAGGATTGCTTTTTGATTTGTTCTTTTTTCCTGAAAACTATCGATAAAAATAATTAGATATAATAGCTTCCACCTTGTCAACTGATAATGAAAGAACGAAATCCGGATAAATACCGATACCTATTATTGGTAGAAGGATAGAGATCGAAACAAATAACTCTCGCGGTCCAGAATCAAAAAAATAAGAGTTTGGAACATTAAATAGCCTGTATCCATAGAACATTTGACGTATCATGGATAATAAATAAATAGGCGTTAATATGATTCCAATTGCCATTAAAAAAGTAACTAGTAGTTTTGGCATTAAAAGATATTTTTGACTGGTAATTATTCCAAAAAATACTAATAATTCTGCAACAAAACCGCTCATGCCCGGTAATGCAAGGGAAGCCATCGATAAGATACTGAACATCGTAAATATTTTTGGAAGGGGAATAGCCATTCCACCCATTTCGTCGAGATAAAGAAGACGTATTCTATCATAACTCGTTCCTGCCAAGAAAAAAAGAGCAGCCCCAATAAATCCATGAGAGATTATTTGTAAAACGGCTCCATTGAGTCCCGTATCTGTTATAGAGCCAATTCCAATAATTATGAAACCCATATGAGATATAGAGGAATAGGCTATTCTTTTTTTTAAATTACGTTGACCCGGGGATGTTGAAGCTGCATAGATTATTTGTATTGCGCCTATTGTAATCAACCAGGGAGAAAACAGGGAATGGGCGTGGGGTAAAATTTCCATATTGATCCGAACCAACCCGTAGGCTCCCATTTTTAATAAAATTCCAGCTAGAAGCATACAAGTACTATAATGTGCCTCCCCGTGGGTGTCTGGTAACCATGTATGTAAGGGTATAATCGGTGATTTGACAGCAAAAGCAATAAGAAATCCAATATAGAATATTATTTCCAGTGCCGCAGGATACGATTGATTAGCTAATGTTTCAAAATTTAATGTTGGTTCATTAGAACCGTATAAACCAATACCCAAAACCCCTATTAATAGAAAAATGGACCCTCCCGCAGTATACAAAATGAACTTTGTAGCTGAATAGAGACGTTTGTTTCCCCCCCACATCAATAGAAGTAGATAAACGGGAATTAATTCAAACTCCCACATGATGAAAAAAAGTAAAAGGTCTCGAGAAGAAAATAATCCTATTTGACCGCTGTACATTGCTAACATCAGAAAATGGAAAAATCGGGAATCCCGAGTAATTGGCCGAGCCGCTAAAATAGCTAAAGTGGTAATAAATCCCGTCAGTAAAATAGGTCCTATAGAAAGTCCATCTATTCCCAATCTCCAATAAAAATCAAAAAAATTGATCCATTTATAATCCTCTGCTAACTGGGTTAATGGATCGTCCAATTGGAAATGAGAACAGAATGTATAGGTTGTTAAAAGAAGCTCTAAGATACATATACATATAGTATACCACCTAATTACTTTATTTCCTCTATGAGGGAGAAAGAAAATAAAAGAACCTGCCAATATCGGCAAAACTACAATTATTGTTAACCAAGGAAAATAATTCGTGGTAAAGACAAGATACACTTGGACAAAAAAACCCGTGCTCAAAAAAAAAATAATAATATTTTTCTATTTTTTGAGCACGGGTTTTTGTCGGTAAAAAAAAATCAACTGTATTCAAAAAGTATTTAAGTGGTTTTTTCCGGAACGTATTAATAAGCTAGACCCATGCTTCGAGTTGTTTCATGCCATAAATAAACCCGAACGCTCAAAAAATCCGTTGGGCAGGCGGATTCACATCTCTTACAACCGACACAGTCTTCTGTTCTTGGAGCAGAAGCTATTTGCTTAGCCTTACATCCATCCCAAGGTATCATTTCTAATACATCTGTTGGGCAGGCTCGGACACATTGAGTACATCCTATACAGGTATCATAAATCTTTACTGAATGTGACATTGGATCTATAACTTTTTGAATGCCATAAATTTTCGATCTAGTAAACTTATAAAAGAATCGTATATTTAGACACCAGATGAATCAATGATTTTACCAGAATTTTTCCAATCAATCTAATTCTGGATCGACTCATGAGATTGGGCCAAGATGCTTTGATTTTTTCCTTTTTTCTCAAATCTACGTATCATACATGCTGATTGAAATTCAAACTAATTGAAGTTGATGATAATTAAAATTGATGAATAGTCTAATTTCTATAATTGATATTACTTAATTTATTCATTTTATTTATTCAATAAATTCGATTGATTGATACGAGTTGATTTTCTGTTACGATAAATTGACGAAACAATAGCTAGCCCAATAGCGGCTTCGGCGGCTGCAATAGCTATAACAAAAATTGAGAAAATATCTCCTTTTAATTGTCGACTATCAAAAAAATCCGAAAATGTTACGAAATTTATATTAACTGCATTCAGTATAAGTTCAAGACACATAAGGGCCCTAACCATATTTCGGCTCGTGATCAATCCATAGATACCGATAGAAAATAAATAGGCACTCAAAACAAGTACATGTTCGAGTATCATTGACCAGCTCCTTATTAATTTGGATTCATTTCAATACGAACAAGAATTCAAACGAGTCGATTTACTATAATAAGTACAAAGCAAGAGAATGGTATTTGAAAAAAAAAAATAAAATAAATTTTTTTTATAGTCTTCAAATAGAATTGAAGATAAATGAATTTGATAACACAGAACAGGGTTGAATTTTGATTGCTGTTAACGATTATAAAGATTTATCATTGCCGAGCAACAGCAATTGCACCTATCAAAGCAACTAAAAGTATTATCGAAATCAGTTCAAATGGAAGAAAAAAATCGGTTGATAAATGAATTCCAATTTGTTGACTATTACTTATCAAATCTTGCTCTATAATCTGATTTGATTTTGTCGTCCAAATAATCCCGTACCAAGACGTATCTAGAATAGTACTAATTAGTGAAATAAAAATACTTGTACAAACCAACGAAGTAATCCCATCACCAACAGTCCAAAGGTTCAAATCTTTGTAATATTCTGAACCATTCATGAACATTACAGCAAATATGATTAAAACATTTATAGCTCCCACGTAAATAAGGAGTTGTGCAGCCGCTACAAAAGGGGAGTTTGATGGCATATAAAATAAGGATATGCAAACAAGAACCAATCCCAACGAAAAGGCAGAAAAAATTGGATTAGTAAATAACACTACTCCTAGAGCTCCTACTATAAGACCTGATCCCAGAAAAACTAAAAGAAAATCATGTATTGGTCCAGGCAAATCCATTTTTTTTTTTAATAAATAAATCGAAATGTTTTCATGATTTTATTGACCCGACCGGGAAATTTTTTTATAATATCCTATATGCTCCTAATTGAATAAATTCTAATCGCCCGGGGTTAAATTTAAATTGATGTAGGTAGAATTGGTGGACCAATGTCCTTTTTCACTCGAAAGAAAAAGGGTCGTTTAGTTCGAAACTATATTTATTTATAGAAATATATAATTACGTATATTAAATATATATATATTTCAATTCCATTTTAGTCGCCCTTCTCACCAACCAATTAACAGTTGGTCAGAATTTATAGTTATTGACCAAGAAAAAAAATAAAGAACTCATTCCTTTAGATTAGATCAAATTGAACCTTGATAATTGGAAATTACTCTTTAATCAAAGAGTTTTTACGTTTTTTATTTGGGGTGAATTCAAAATTGTTCGAATTGTATAATCGTCAATTACTGACATTGGTAAACGACCCAAAGCAATTTGATTATAATTTAATTCGTGACGATCATAGGTCGAAAGTTCATATTCTTCAGTCATTGATAAACAATTTGTTGGACAATACTCAACGCAGTTACCACAAAATATACAAATTCCGAAATCAATACTGTAATTAAGTAACCGTTTCTTTCGAATACCGGTTTCAAATTTCCAATCAACAACGGGGAGATCTATAGGACATACACGAACACATACTTCACAAGCAATACATTTATCAAATTCAAAATGGATTCGGCCACGGAAACGTTCCGATGTAATTAATTTCTCATAAGGATATTGAATAGTTACAGGTAAACGGTTTGCGTGGGATAAGGTAATCATGAACCCTTGACCAATGTACCTTGCAGCTCGTACTGTTTGTTGACCATAATTCATGAACCCAGTTACCATAGGGAACATATCGTAAAGATCTATAAAAAAATTTTATGTTTGTTTCTTTCTCTTGTTTGAGAAAAGTCGTAAATATAGAATATCGTATTCCTTTTTCCTTTACAGTGAAAGAAGTTGGGAAGAAGTTGTTAATAATAGATTACCGAGAGAAAGGGGTAAAAGAAATTTCCATCCAAGATTTAATAATTGGTCCATTCTTAGCCTAGGCAAAGTCCATCTTGTTGTAATAGAAATGAACAAAAACAAATAAGTTTTAGCTAATGTAATAAAAATACCAATTGTCGTTCCAAAAACTCTACCTACTTTATTTATTTCAAATAGCTCGGGAACAAATATGTACGGAATAGAGATATTCCAACCACCCAAGTAAAGAACTGTTACAAATAAAGAAGAAACTAATAGATTTAGATAGGAAGCAACGTAAAATAAACCGAATTTGATACCAGAATACTCAGTTTGATAACCTGCTACTAATTCTTCTTCTGCTTCTGGTAAATCAAAAGGTAATCTCTCACATTCTGCTAGGGAAGATATTAGAAAAACAAGAAATCCTATAGGTTGACGCCACAAATTCCATCCCCAAAAACCATATTTCGATTGGGCCTCAACTATATCAACTGTACTTGAACTATTAGATAATCATAGTCGGTGATAACATCACTGTTCCCATCGCTATTACAAAACCGTACATGAGATTTTCACCTCATACGGCTCCTCGGGGGCCATAAATAAATTTAAAAGGACCGAAGCCAATATTATTTATCTTGATATGGTTGTAATATAAATATATATATAAGAAAGTAAAAACCTATTGGAAGATCCCGAATTAAACCAATGGAATTCTGTCTGCTAGATGCTATAATAATAACTAAAAAGCACTTCTGAATTGATCTCGTCCCTTAATAATTTGAATTTTTCTTTGTTGTGAGTAATAACTTAATCCTTCAATAAAATACTCCTTGTAAAAATATCAATAGATATTTCAACCCATCCTTTTCGATTACGAAAAAAAAAATTATACATTTCATTATTTCATGAATCATGACACACTATCTCTATGAATATATGAAAGAATAAAAGGATCTTTTTTTTTTCGTTCCTCTTCTTCTTTCTTAAAAAGGGAGTTAAAAAAAAAAAAAGGATTATTTCGTTCCTGATAGTCATTTTTTTTTAATCTGTGGATAGGAGCATACTCTGGATCGGAATCGTGAGGAGTACTGCTTGATCATTTCTACCAACTTAAAGCCCCAATTAGCATTCTTTTTATGTTATGAAAAATACCCTTTTGTTTGGATAATTTACATAAAAAATCTCCATTACTAATCCTTTATGTATTTTGGTGTTCCTAACCATCCACTTATTTTTACTCAATCGTCCGTTATAGTACTACATAGCAAGGATCATAAAAACTATATACGGTTGATCTTTTGAGCCCGCTTCAAGCTAGGATGACTAATCAACCAATCTTGGGGTAAAGGTCTTGCTTATCTTTATTTTCTTTTAATTCTTGTACGTAGGAGATGAGACTCCATTTTTTTACTGCTAATTTAGAAGCTGTTTTCTTTCACTCATATAACTATCTGATTTAATTCATCAACCTGAATAATGAATAAAACAATGAAGATATCTATTCCATTTTTTTACTAAAAAGAAAGAAGTAAAGAAAAGTTTATGTTTAACCGAATCGCACGTAGAGATATTGATAACACACAAAGAGTTAATGGAATTTCATAACTAATTGATTGAGCCGCAGCTCGTAGACCACCTAAAAAGGAATATTTATTATTTGATCCATATCCTGACATAAGAAGTCCGATGGGAGCAATACTTGAAATGGCAATCCATAAAAAAACACCGATATTGAGATCAGATAAAACAAGGTGATTGCTAAAAGGAATTACTGAATAACTTAGTAAAATGGATATAACTGCTATGGATGGTCCTATACTGAATAAACGAGTATCCCCTCGAGACGGGAGAATATTCTCTTTGAAAATTAGTTTTGTCCCATCGGCTAGAGCTTGCAGAATTCCCAAAGGGCCGGCATATTCAGGTCCAATACGTTGTTGTATTCCTGCGGATATTTCTCTTTCTAACCACACAATTACGAGTACACCTATTGTAATTCCCAATATAAGACTCAAAATAGGTACAAGCATCCATATGATTCCATAGAACTCTTTGAAGGATTCCAATCTGGAAAAAGAATTGATATCTTGTACTTCTGTTGTATCAATTATCATTTCAACGATCTACTTCTCCCATAATGATATCTATGCTACCTAGTATTGTCATAATATCAGCCAATTTCATTCTTTTAACTAACTGAGGAAGAATTTGTAAATTGATAAAACCGGGTGGGCGAATTTTCCATCTCCAAGGAAACCCACTCTGATCTCCCATTAAAAAAATTCCCAATTCTCCCTTTGGAGCTTCAACTCTTACATATAGTTCTTGCTTCGGCAATTCAAAAGTGGGGGAAGGTTTTTTACTAATGAATCGATATTCAAAATCATTCCATTCTGGATCTTTTTCTCTATCAAAGGATCGGATTTCTAAATTCTCATAAGGTCCCCCAGGAATTCCTTCCAGAGCCTGTTGAATAATTTTTATAGATTCTGTCATTTCACTGATTCGGACTAAATAACGAGCTAATGAATCTCCTTCTTTTTGCCACTGGATTTCCCAATCAAATTCGTCATAACATTCATAATGATCAACTTTACGAAGATCCCATTGTATTCCAGAAGCTCGTAGCATCGGTCCTGATAAACCCCAATTTATTGCTTCTTCTCCACCAATAATGCCTACCCCTTCAACTCGTTCTAAAAAAATAGGATTCCGCGTAATAAGTTTTTGATATTCATAAACCGCTGTTAAAAAATAATCACAGAAATCTAAACATTTATCTATCCATCCATGAGGTAGATCGGCTGCGACTCCTCCGATACGAAAATAATTATGCATCATTCTCATACCGGTGGCAGCTTCAAATAGATCATATACTAATTCTCTTTCTCGGAAAATATAGAAAAAGGGAGTCTGTGCACCAATATCTGCCATAAAAGGGCCAAGCCATAAGAGATGAGAAGCTATACGACTCAACTCTAACATAATTACTCTGATATAACTGGCTCTTTTAGGTACTTGAATATTCCCCAACTGTTCGGGTCCATTTACAGTTATTGCTTCTGTGAACATAGTCGCTAAATAATCCCAACGTGTTACATAAGGCAGATATTGTATAACTGTTCTGTTTTCCGCAATTTTTTCCATCCCTCTGTGTAAATAACCCAATATCGGCTCACAATCAATAACATCTTCACCATCTAGAGTAAGGATGAGCCGAAGAACACCATGCATTGATGGGTGGTGAGGTCCCATATTGACTATCATGAGGTCTTTTCTTGTAGTTGTTACATTCATAGGTTATTCCTCGATTCATTCTTTCATGAATTGCTGAAAACGAAAAGAATTTCATCAAAATTCAAGATCTGGTAAATCAAATAATTCAGGCTACTTTTCAATTTAACGAGTTTTTGATTCCCGAATATCCAGCCGACCAATTAATTCTTTATAACGTGTTTTATTTTTCTTTGACAAATAAGACAGAAGCCGTTGCCGTTTTCCCAGGATTTTACGTAGACCTCTCTGAGATAAATAGTCTTTTCTGTGCAATTCCAAATGTAAAGTAAGTCTTCGTATCTTATTGGTGAAGCTAAATACTTGAAATTCAACAGACCCACTGTTTTCTTTTTTTTCTTCTTGTGAAATAACGGAAATGAATGAATTTTTTACCATAAAACGGAACCTTCTATCCTTTTTCTTTTTCTTTTTACAATTCAATAAATAAATTTTACCAATCAGTAAGAATAATGCTACTCATTTTTAGTTTGTATATACAATAATCTTAATTTCTTTACGAACTCCTAATTTTATCAACTCCATTTTTCAAATAAAATTAATTAATCCAGTTTTCAATTTTATTTGGATACGAATAGGAAAAGAGGGCATATTTCTACACTCAAAAAAAAAAGGAAAAACTATTATTAACTTAAAAAAACTCAAATAAAAAAAAGAAGATTCTGTTGATTCATTTATAGATCTAATGGATATTGATACGTGCATTGAATTAGTATTCAGTTATAAGAATGGAATGTAAAAAAAATGGATGTATGCGTCTCTTTCTTTCATATATCAGATAGGGTAGAGAATGCATATGAAAGGGTCTTTTTACCGAATTTACAATCGTGGATACATATGTATCCTTACCATACTAAAACGACTGCTATTATTAGTATCAAACCAATATCGATTCATACAAGCTAAATCCTCTAATCGATAATTAGGCCAAAGAAAAAACTTTAATTTAATTAGTTTATTTTTATCTCTTTTGGTTTTATCCAAAACTTCACTACAGTTTTTTATGTATTTGAAAAATACTGGATTTTTATGTATAACATTTCTATTACTTGAATAGAAAGAAATTAGAATTCTTAATTCTCTTTGCCGTTTAGTGGATAAAATTTTTTCAGGAACAAACAAATCAGAACAATTTTTGTCCCCGTTTTCGGGCATTCCTTGATGTCTTGCAATGGATTTATCAAAATTTTTCTTATCAATATAGCCTTTTTCTCGATATCTTTGGTTAATTGGGGACTTACTCTTATGAACCAATGAAATATTTATCATTTGATAGATAAGAAATTTTCCGTCATTTTTTATAGACAAACGAACCGGTTCGATAATTAATATCCCCTTTTTCATCAATTCTGTAAGAGTTAAATCCTTTTGAATCATCAGAATATCCAAACTCATTTCTCCCCTTTGAATAGAGGATATAGCAATTTCTTTTGGATTTATCAATCTAAGCAGGAGACAATATACTTTGATATTATTGATAATTTTTTGATTTAAAGAATCATTCCATCTCAATTGAAAACGTAAATACCTTTTTAGGAAGAAATCAAGCTCTGCTTCTGTGTTGCTCTTGTATTGCTTTTTCTTTCTACGTTTTTTCATATTCGAACCTGCAGAATCTTCTTCAATATCTTTTTCTTGCTTTGAGAGAACCGATCCAAGATTCTCTTGGTTTTGTGCATCTGATTCAAGATTACCTCGGCCTGTGGATTCTTTTTCTTCTTGATTTCGATTCTTTAATTCAATAATTTTTTTTTCATTTGATAATATAAAAACATCCCCCTTTCTCTTTCTATTGATATTTTTATTTTCACTAACATTTTCATTTCTATTCAAATTGAAAAGAAGCAATTTGATTGGTATGATCCACGGTTTAATTTTATATGTATTATAAAATAGGATAATTTCTGGGAAGAACCAAAGTTTCAGATTCGATATAGGACGACTTAGTATTTCTTCATTCATTCCCATCCAATCAAAAAGGTTTTTTTTTTTCTTGGATGGCCGGATTTTTTGATTTTTATAGATTGTAAGATAAGAAAGACCCTTTTTTGTAATTTTGTCAATTAGTTCATAATTATTAACCTCAGCCTTAGCATTTTTATTACCATTGGTATCGATCCAGGACTCAATATCGACTTTTTTTCTAAGACAAAAATGGAAAATTTGCCAATCAAAATATTTTCTATCTGAAATTTTCTTCAGATTCATAATATCATCTTCCCCTAGAAAATTGTTGATAGGAATAAGACTTCCTGACATATTAAATAATATACCCTTATGTATATTGTAATCATAAGAAATCTTCTCTTTATTATTTATACCCAATGGTGATACATAAATATATGAATGCTTCTTATTTTCATAATTAATAGATTTATATGAGAAAAGATCATACCTATAGTGTTTTTGAAAGTTAGATTTTTGATTCGGTAATGAATTTACTTCAAAATCATTTAAATTTACCTTTTTGTAATGAATTAATTGGTCTGTTTTTTCATCAGAATATCTTTTGTTTAAATCTTTATTCTGATCCATACGTTGTTGATTGATTTTAGTTCGCCATTTTGGGGGTACTAAACGATACCATCTAATTGGGGATAAATCATATTGATAATGAACTCTTAACCAGTTTTTCCATTGATTCGTTCCAGAATGAAAAATATTTTTATGTCGTAATTTAGAATGAAATATTTCTTGTTCTTCGAAAAAATTCTTTATTTCATTCTTAAGAAAAAGAGACGTTCCGTAATATTCAAGAACATATCTTAACTTATACAAGTTAATAAGTTGGTTTTGGTATAATTTGTAAAATACATATGCTTGTGACAAGGAGGATAAGTCCAAAATTCTTTTGAAATTCTTCTTACTAATACCAAAAGGAGATTTTTTTATAGTCGAAATAAAGCCAAGTGTATTTTTATTTGTTTTATTAATTTTTTCTTTATTTGTTTCATTATTGGAAATGTATTTATCAAGGATTTGTTTTGACAATTCAAAAAAAAGTTGTGTTTTGATCCTCGGAATATAAATGATAGATAGAACGATATCTATATATATCCTTTCAATTAAAAATATTATAAAAAAATATGATTTACGGATGAATCGAACATTTCTTCTTTTTAATTTCTGCGAAATATTTTTTATTGGTTGTACTAGTTTAACAGGAGAACTTTTTTTATTAGAACTAATGGTTATTTTATTATTTAGTTCCGGAGTTAAAAATCCGTTCTTCTTATCCTTTGTAATTTTATCTATTTGATTCCTGATTGTGGTTGTTCTATCAGCCAGATCTTTCATTTTTTTTTCTGTCAATGAAAAATCTTTCAAATCCATAAATTGAATTTCAATGGACGCTTCGTGAATCATCCGATTACTCATTATCGAATCTTTTTCTTTTTTAGTTTCACTCAATTCAGATATTTCTCTTAATCCAAAGAATAGAAGGGGATTTGTTTTTAAAAGTTCTTTTATTATTCTTTTTATAAATAGAATTCTTTTGATGACCCATTTTTTTGTTTCTTTTGAGATGTTTAGAAAAAATTTTGTTCTTTCCTTTAAAAACTGTATAACTTGAAAAGACCCTTTTTGCAATTTTTTTATTTTTTTTTTGAGTTCTTTGAAAATGGGTTCAAAAAAGGAACGTCTTTTTCGGGGAGAACCAAAAGGAAGTTCAGTTTCCATTCCCCAAACTGTTAAAAAACAAAAATC